TTGTTGTATACCCGCGGATATTTCTCTTTCTAACCAAACAATAACTAGTACACCTATTGTGATTCCTAATACAGGAGTAAAAATAGGGATAAGCATCCATATGATCCCATAGACTTCTTTTAAGGATTCCAATCTAGAAAAAGAATTGATAGCTTGTAATTCTGTTGTATCAATTATCATTTTAACGATCAACTTCTCCCATAATAATATCTATACTACCTAGTATCGTCATAATATCAGCCAATTTCATTCTTTTAACTAACTGAGGAAGAATTTGCAAATTAATAAACCCCGGCGGGCGAATTTTATATCGCCAAGGGAAAACACCCTTATCTCCTATCAGAAAAATTCCCAATTCTCCTTTTGGTGCTTCGACTCTCGCATAAAGTTCTTGCTTCGACAATTCAAAAGTCGGAGAGGGTTTTTTACTAATGAATCGATAGTCAAACTCATTCCATACAGTATCTTTTACTCTATCAAAGCGGCGGATTTCTAAATTTTCATAGGGCCCTCCCGGAATTCCTTCAAGGGCCTGTTGAATAATTTTTATGGATTCCGTCATTTCACTAATTCGTACTAAATAACGAGCTAATGAATCGCCCTCTTTTTGCCATTGGACTTCCCAATCAAACTCGTCGTAACACTCGTAATGATCAACTTTACGAAGATCCCATTGTATTCCGGAAGCTCGTAGCATTGGTCCCGACAAACCCCAATTTATTGCTTCCTCTCCGCCAATAATGCCTACTCCTTCAACTCGTTCTAAAAAAATGGGATTCCGTGTAATAAGCTTTTGATATTCAGCAATTCCTGTTAAAAAATAATCGCAAAAATCCAAACATTTTTCTATCCAGCCATGGGGTAAATCAGCAGCGACTCCACCAATACGAAAATAATTGTGCATCATTCGCATACCGGTGGCAGCTTCGAATAGGTCATAAATCAATTCTCTTTCTCGAAAAATATAGAAGAAAGGGGTCTGTGCCCCAATATCTGCCATAAAAGGGCCAAGCCATAACAAATGCGAAGCTATACGACTTAACTCCAACATAATGACTCTGATATAACTAGCCCTTTTAGGGACTTGAATATTGCCCAATTGCTCTGGCGCATTTACAGTTATTGCTTCTGTGAACATAGTAGCTAAATAATCCCAACGTGTTACATAAGGCAAATATTGTATAATTGTTCGATTTTCTGCAATTTTTTCCATACCTCTGTGTAAATAACCCAATACGGGTTCACAGTCAATAACATCTTCACCATCTAGAGTAACAATGAGTCGAAGAACACCATGCATTGATGGGTGGTGAGGTCCCATATTGACTATCATGAGGTCTTTTCTTGTAGCTGGTACAGTCATAGGTTTTTCCTGATTCATTCTTCCATGAATTGCTGAAAGCGAAAAGAAGTTCATCAAACTTTTAATCAAACTAACTCTTCAAATTAACGAGTTTTTCTCTCTCGAATATTCAACTGCCCTATTAATTCTTTATAACGTGCTCTATTTTTTTTTGACAAATAAGCCAGTAGCCGTTGACGTTTTCCCAGAATTTTCCGCAGACCTCTCTGAGATAAATAATCTTTTTTGTGCAATTCCAAATGTGAAGTAAGTCTTCGTATCTTGTTGGTGAAACTTACTACTTGAAATTCAACAGATCCACTGTTTTCTTTGTTTTCTTCTTGTTCTTGCAAAATAATTGAAATAAATGAATTTTTTACCATAAAAGAATTTCACACTCCCCTTTTTACAGATATTTATTTTATTGATCAGTAATAATAATGTCAGAAATTTTAATGTAGTATACACAATAATCATAATTTATTTATTATAGATTCCTGTTTTTATCAATTAAGATTACTAAATCCGATTTTGGAGTTCATTTGGATAGTGATACAAAAAGACGATATCAAATAGTTTAGTACAAAGATTAATTTATAGCTTTAATTGATTGATACGCCATTTCCTTATTATTGGAGTATCCTAGACTGGGATGTAAGACAGCGAATATGTGTATTGGGTTGCTTGCATATAACATGGATATTTACAGATCATCGACAGAAGAAAAAAGAAAAAGATGATTGATAGAATAGAACACCAGAATATATAGGAAACTCAAAATTTAAATCAGGGATACATAGATATCCTTAACATACTCAAACGGCTCCCATTATTGGTATCAAACCAATAGCGATTCATACAAGCTAAATCTTCTAATCGATAATTAGGCCAAAAAAAGAACTTTAATTTAATTAATTCATTTTTTTTTCTGTCGATATTTTTACTTTCATCCAAAAATTGACTCCAGTTTTTTAGCCTGTTCTCCTTGCAAAATAATTTATTTTTATGCACACCATTCTGATTCTTTAAATTCAAATTGAAAGAAATTAGAATTCTCAATTCTCTACGACGTCTAGACGATAAAATCTTTTCAGGAACAAGCAAATCAGAAGTCTTTTTGTCTCTATTTAGAGTTTTTATTTTATGTCTTGGAATGGATTCATCAAAATTTTTCTTAGCAACATTTTTGGGGTTTCGGTTACTTTGGTGCTTACTTTTATGAACCAATGAAATACCTATTATTTGATACATAAAAAACTGTCCGTCATTTTTTACAGATAGACGGGCAGGTTCCATAATTAATATTCCCTTTTTCGTTAATTGTGTAAGATTTAAACGCCTCCTCATTATATCCAGATTAATTTCTTTTCTTTGAATATAGGATATAGTAATTTTTCTTACATTTATGAGGCTAACCAGGAGACCATATATCTGGATATTATTCAGCATTTTTTGATTCAATTGATTCAAACGTCCAGTCCATCTTAACTGCAAAGGAAAATCTCCTTTAAAGAATATTTTTAGTTTTTCAATCGATTCTAAAAAATATTCTTCAATATTGTTTTGCTTCTTTAATTCAAAATATTGTTTTGAATTTGCTGGGCTAAAATTTAAAAAATTATCATCCTGCTCTTGCTTTGCCTTGCTATTTTGATTTTCACTAAAATTTGGTTTTATATTCAAATTAAAAAAAAGTAAGTTGCTTGGGATAAACCAAGGTTTCTCTTTATATTTATGATATAGTATCACAAACTCTGGAAAGAAAAAAACTTTCGGATTTGAGATGAGGTGATTTAAAATTAAGAATTTTTCATTCATTCCCATCCAATCAAAAGATATTTCCATCCAATCAAAAAAGACCCTTTTGTAATGGATTTCGCAATTTGAATCAATTGGAAGATAAAAAATATGAAATTGATCCTTTATTTGGTCCTTATTAGGTTCAACCTGAATTTTTGTATTAAATTTCCACCCCAAATATTTTCTATCCGTATTTTTTTCCATATATATAATATCACTTTTTCCTAGATAATTCTTCATAGGAATATTCTTGAGTATGTTAAAAAAGTTTTCTTTATTTCTGGTGGAATTTTCCTGCTTCTTATTTCTTTCTAATGATGTTCTATAAATACAGGATTTCTTCTTAGTTTCAGAATGAATATATTTATATGATAAAAGATCATATCTATAGTTTTTTTCAAAATTATCCTCTTTATTTGATAATAAATAGACTTTCAAATTTTGTTTTTTTTTGTAATCAAAAAAAGGGTCTTTTTCATAGGAATACCATTTCTTTAAATCATTATTTTGAGAGGTATTTATCCCATTTCGCCATTTTTGGGGGACTAATCTAGACCATGTAATCTGAGATAAATCGTATTGATAATGACCTCTTAACCAGTTTTTCCATGGATTCATTCCATAATTTGGAAGTTTCTTATGTCTTATTTCGGAATCAAATATTCCTTGTCTTCCAAAAAAATCCTTTATTTCATTCTTAAGAAAAAAAGATGGTCCATTATATTGAAGAATAGATCTTACCTTATTGAAGTTAATTGCTTGGGTTTGTGATAATTTTAAAAATACATATTTTTGTGACAAGTAAGATAAATCAAAAAAAATATGTGACTTTCGCTTACTATTTCTAAGATTATCAAATATCTTTTTTATAGTCATAGGCGAAATAAAGTCAATTTTATTTTGTTTTGTTTTATTAATCCTTTCTTGATCTTGATTTCTTTTATTATTGTCAATGTATTTCTCAACAATTTTTTTTGTTGATTCCATAAAAAGGTATAGAGTGATTCTGCGCATATTAATGATACATAGAAAGATATCAATGTATATTTTTTCAATGCAAAATTGAATTAATAATTCAATATTTTTTCTTTTTAATAGTTTCCAAATTTTTGGGGGTGATTCTCCATTATTCTTTTTCTTTTTTTTCATTATTTCTATTTGATTTCTGATTGTGTTTCTTCTATCAATTCTATGTTTCATTTCTTCTTTTGCCTGTAAATAATTTGTCCAACCTGTAGCTCGATTTTGACTAAGTGATTCATGAATTATCTTATTACTGATTATAGAATCATTTTCTGTTTGAGTTTGACTTGATTCATATATTTCTCTCGGTATAAATAATGGAATTTTTGTTCCTTTTAAAAGTTCTTTTATTATTTGTTTTACAAATAAAACAGCTTTTGTTTGTTTCTTTGTTATTTTTTTTAAAACTCTTCGAACTCTAAAATTGAATTTTCTGATTTCGACTTTATAGTCTATATCTTTAAAAATGGGTTCAAAAAAGGAAGGTGTTTTTCGAGGAGGCCCAAAAGGATATTCTGTTTCCATTCCCAAAACTGTTAAAAAACAAGAATCAAAATCATCCTGTTGCTTTCGATCGCTATCAGAGAGTCGTAGTTTAGATCTGTGCCAAGGTTTCAAATGAAAAGGATATAGGATTTTGATCTGAAAACCTTCTCTTAACCAATTTTTAGGAAATTCCGTTTTGGAGAATTGAAGACCATTATAGCTGCACTTTAGATAAATTTCTCTATTCCAATCTTGGAAATCCTCATACCATTCCGGAGATTGCCGTAATAAAATACGGCCAATATTCTTAACTATTATGAATAAGGGTAATTTAATATATCTTCTAAAA